ATGAGATTCAAGATCAAAAAACAAATAAAAAAGAAAAAAAGGGTTCAGTAATCCCCCTCTGAAAAAACAAACAATTAGTAATAAAATGTGGATGAATAATATTTTCATCGATTTTGGATCGGATTTGGCGGCATGGCCAAGCGGTAAGGCAGGGGACTGCAAATCCTTTATCCCCAGTTCAAATCTGGGTGTCGCCTGATCAACAAAATACTTAGAATTTCTTATTCTACTGATAGAATAGAACTCGACAAATTCTTGCCCTGCCCTGCATAAGCAAAGGCAAAGGACGGGGCTTGTCGATACTTGATTTATAGAATACATAGTTCTATAAAAGACTGTAAGTTGTTTTCTCAAAATCTGGCTCTGTTTGGGTTCTGGGTAGCGGCCCAAACAGATATACCAATAGGGATGAGGTAAGGCTTACTTATTAATTCCAGAACTACGAAAGTAAGAGGTCAGAAATCTTGGTATCCAAAGGTTCCTAAAGGACATTCCATTTTTGCTCCTAGGATTGAAGAAAAGATTATACGAAAGACTATCAAGACTTCCTAATTATCTTACACTACCTACACTAACGTAGGGTCTACTGACTCTGTCTGGAATTAGATTGGATAGGCTGATGGGAAATCAATTTAGGAGCTGTGGAAAGGACTGAAGATACTTTGTATCCATACTTACGAGAGACTCCGAGTACTCAAACATTCAATCAGGATGGTTGGTCGGCTCTTATCTTATAGAATAACAGAGTAAAAGTCAAAGTAAAAAAAAAAAAAAAGATTTCTTTGGTCGTGTAAGGGGATTACAAAAAAAATGTATGTAATAATGGTAGTGATGTCTCCCCATTCTTTCACAGAAAGAAAGACAGTAAGCCTTAGATCAAATAGGAAATGTAGGTATCCAATAGATAGTTATCTATCTTGATGATATATTTTTTTTTTATTTTTGCTTATGAAAGAAAGGTAACAAAACAAACAATAGGTCTTACTATTCCCACATGTTCCATTAGGAGCATTCCTTTGCAATTTGCAAGGAAAGGGTGTGTGTATCATATTTTTACTTAATACTTCCCAATTCTACCAGAAATCCTATAAAGAATCTGTTACGAGTGGATTCATTGAATTGGTTCATCAATAGCCTTAAGTCAGAATCCTATTTTGACTCTTCACCATTGATTCTACTATGATTATTGATCAATAATGGAATAATTCCTTCATAGAAATAGGAGATATAATTCACATGGATATAGTAAGTCTCGCTTGGGCTGCTTTAATGGTAGTCTTTACATTTTCCCTTTCACTCGTAGTATGGGGAAGGAGTGGACTCTAGGTATATTAATAATTGATTGAGTAATCGATTGAGTAATCGATTGAGTAATCGAATTGTATCAATTGTTTAATTGATCGTTTTGCATTGATCGTTTTTCGAAGCTTTATTTTTAAAAAGCTTGTCTTTCTTTCAAAATTATACTGGAAAGACAATAATGAATAATAACCATTCGATCAAACAACGAATGATTACTATAGTTTAGTTGTATTTCAAAACTCAAATCTACGCATGATAGGAAATTTTTTCCAACCGAATTCCTCCTAAATATTCTGTTTGGATAAACCTGTTCTTACCAGAATTATGGATATTACAATGAGAAAAAACCAATCCCTAGTTTTTTCTTTATTTGTTTCTCTCTTTCTTTACTTTCACTGTTCTAAGAACAAATCGTTCTGCTATTAGATTACGACGATACTTACTTTATACTGGAAGTGACTAGTGGTTGTCCAAAGAGGTTCTACACATAATAAAATTAGATCTTTCTTCCGCTGAGTGATACACCACATATCATACATTTAACATTTTAGACTCCTAGAGATTTTTTTATGCTTTTTTGACTCATCTCATGTCATGTTTAAGCATGAAAAATGGTCCGAGTCCCCTTTACTAATCTACTTCCTTTCAAAATCTGAAGAAGTTACCATAGAACTTCGTAAATGATCTGTTAATGGCTCAATCAATGACTTCTTGGGATGGGAAATCAAAAAAATTCCTTGGTTTTCTTTTGCTATAGTATATTCCTATACTATTCTTCCTCTATTGATTCTTTTGATGGATACCGAAACCTATATATAAAATTATAAGAAACCTAGGAATTAGAAGAATTGGCCTTCGATTATTTTGGGTTGATCGAAATCGAGTGGATGTAGCGAAAAAAAAAAAATAGAATTAGACTGCTATTTCGATGTACTAGTCCACTATTTAGATTAGATGTACATCTAATACATCATATACATACATATTGTAAATTGATCTATATAAACCCTCCATTTAGATAAAGTCTATATCTGTATACAATACAACTTTATATGATAATATCATTGTATACAATATTAGATAATATAAAATACTCTAAAATGTGGTAGAAAGGACTATATATAGTCCTTTCTACCACATTTTATGATTCCAACCAGATCATTTCATTTAAGACTTGGAATTTTCTTTTAATCCCTTTCTTTCATTTCTTCAATCATTGAAAAAAGGATTGATAGGAACTAATAATTCAGATTCAAATTAATCATTTTGACTGACTGTTTTTACGTAGATAATAAGTAAAAAAGCAGTAGGAACTAGAATGAACAGTGCAGTAGCAATAAATGCGAGAATATTGACTTCCATAATTTCATTATTTTTTTTTTCTTCGCAATAACTCGGGATGTAATCCCATAGAGATGAGAAATTTAACTCCTGTAAATTCATTGGGATGAATTGATCCTGATGATACTGAATAGGATCAATATTATGAATAACAATATCTGATCTATCAAATCGATTCATCGTCGAGAATTGAATAGTATAACATGGGAAGATCCTTTATCCATACTAATTACGAAATGGGATTTTTTATTGGATCAGGAATCCCATTGGATTTTTCATCCTCTTCCACTTTTTCTTTTCTATAACCTACTGTCTTCCTTATCTTATACAACTCTCCTTCCTGTGTATTATACTTACAATTATGAGGTATTATATGACCGGTATTCTATGGGGCACACACAGACCCAAACGAGGTGAGATGGAAAAAAAGGGATTAAATAAAAAGGATCAAATATTCCAACAAATTTACTGAAAAGGGTCCTTGCTCGGTCTTTTCTTTTATTTTATTAGTATCCTCTTTCTTGTATTTATTTGTACTGGAATGCATACATCAAAAACGATGTCTGCAATTTGAATGAGAATGAGATAGATTGTTTACAATTAGTCATTGAGGATACACAAACAAAGTCAGAACTAGAAAAGGTGTGGTTTAACCTGAAAAGTACTCTGTCGAGGTAATTATGTTAAGTTCATTGTCCATCGTACAATAAACGAATACCATTTTTGTATGTACTCCCGGTAAAATAGGATCACTCTACTCCATTTCATTGATCAAGAACAATAGAAAAAGAAAGTAAGACGAGGATGGTATCTCTTAAAATACTGAATATAGTAATACCACCGATTGTACTAATGTACATATGATATGTCTCTCCTTTATCAATCGGGAGTAGTGGAAAGATTTGAAATTCCCATATCCATATTTGTGTGATGATAAATGCGAAATAAAAAACAAAAGAAATAAGTATCCCCACTGGGGATTAGATCTTGCTTCCTGTCCCCCTTTTCCGTGAAAAGAGAGAGATGAATTGATAAATTCACCGGATCCTAGTTCGGGACTGACGGGGCTCGAACCCGCAGCTTCCGCCTTGACAGGGCGGTGCTCTGACCAATTGAACTACAATCCCAGCGAGGTGTATGGCATACATATTCTTAATGTAATCATAAGAACATTCTAGTCCTAGTCGTCGTATTGTAAGAAAGACAGGAATGATATACTGATATCATATCCACATATAATATGGGCTATAGCGAGAGTGACACGGATTACTAGTAACCAATAATTATTTTACGGCCAAAAGTGGATAATCAATCTTTCAATGAGAAAAAAGAACTAAACTTTTTTGTTTGCTTTTCATGATACTTTACTTAATTAAGTAAAGTATCATGAATTAGATCCTTAGAAAGATCAGAAAGAGAAAAATAGGGATAGAGAAAAAAAAATTGATCCTTTCTCTTTATTTCTACGGATTAGGCATTTCCGTTTATGGAAGACAAATTGGTTATATCATATTCATGGAGCGGTGAATTATTGGGCCGAGCTGGATTTGAACCAGCGTAGACATATTGCCAACGAATTTACAGTCCGTCCCCATTAACCACTCGGGCATCGACCCAGGAAGAATTCATTCTAGGCTTATCGATAATCTATGATCAACTTCCTTTCATAGTACCCTACCCCCAGGGGAAGTCGAATCCCCGCTGCCTCCTTGAAAGAGAGATGTCCTGAACCACTAGACGATAGGGGCATATACGCCCGACCATCATCATACTATGATGATAGTATGAGCAGTTTTTTGGAATTGTCAATATAGTCTAATGGTATGACTAGATCCAAAAAATCATAACATAAAAGTAGGAAAGATTTTTTGGAATTTTTTTTTTTCAAAAATTAAAAATAATAATTTTATCTACTTTTGGAGTAAATCCAATTTATTGTTCCTGAATGAACTCCTATGCATATACGTATATATTATGTACATATAGTACGTATATACATATATGCAGTAGACTCATAATGGAAAAAAAATGGCTAATTCATGAATTGAATAAAACGGCCCTTTTAACTCAGTGGTAGAGTAACGCCATGGTAAGGCGTAAGTCATCGGTTCAAATCCGATAAAGGGCTTTTTTTCCACTAAACTCAAGCTTTAGCCTTCGTTTTTCAGCGGAAAATATCTCTATTATTTTTTCTAAAAAGAAAAGGATAACCACCATTATAACGAATTCTGATTATTCTGACTTATAGTTAAGTTAGGAAGTTGAACATTTATTGATTAGCAAAATGACTAATTGCACGTATTAGGAGTAGTCCACCTGTAGTGACATAGTAGTCCTCCTCATGTCTCATTATTCAC